TCTCCAGGACTTCGGAAAGGTACTTTTGGAACACCAATAGGCATAAATTGAAAGAAAAAAGAACTAAATCCTATATTTCACTTTGATGTGGAAACGTAACAATGTGGTTTTATTGTCTTTATAATATTGTCTTTATTATATTTATTTTATCCATAGATTAGCAAAATTAAGAAAGAAAGACAAAAAAATAAAGGACATTTTTTATGACTAGGCCTTTCGAATGATAAACGCATTTACTCATAGAAAGTGGTATCAATCCACCATTGCGTATTGGTACTTATCGAGTATAGAATAAATCTGCTTCTCTTTGTTCTTACGAACAGAATTCTTCCATTATTTGGAACAGAATAGAATATAGAATAAATAACCCTTGTTAGGAAATAATCCACTGAACAGGCGAAGTCCGTAGGATAGTCATAGTATATTCCAATGCAATAAAGTTACGTAGTGTTTATTTTTCTTTGATAAAGGGGTATTTTCCATGGGTTTGCCTTGGTATCGTGTTCATACCGTTGTATTGAATGATCCCGGCCGATTGCTTTCCGTTCATATAATGCATACAGCTCTGGTTGCTGGTTGGGCGGGCTCGATGGCTCTCTATGAATTAGCAGTTTTTGATCCTTCTGACCCCGTCCTTGATCCAATGTGGAGACAAGGTATGTTCGTTATACCCTTCATGACTCGTTTAGGAATAACCAATTCGTGGGGGGGTTGGAATATCACAGGAGGGACTGCAACGAATCCGGGGGTTTGGAGTTACGAAGGTGTAGCTGGGGCACATATTGTGTTTTCTGGCTTCTGCTTTTTGGCAGCTATCTGGCATTGGGTCTATTGGGATCTAGAAATCTTTTCTGATGAACGTACAGGAAAACCTTCTTTGGATTTGCCCAAGATCTTTGGAATTCATTTATTTCTTTCCGGGGTTGCTTGCTTTGGTTTTGGTGCATTTCATGTAACAGGCCTGTATGGTCCTGGAATATGGGTGTCTGATCCTTATGGACTAACGGGAAAAGTACAACCTGTAAATCCGTCGTGGGGCGTGGAAGGTTTTGATCCTTTTGTTCCGGGAGGAATAGCTTCTCATCATATTGCAGCAGGTACATTGGGTATATTAGCGGGTCTATTCCATCTTAGCGTTCGACCGCCACAACGTCTATACAAAGGATTACGTATGGGAAATATTGAAACCGTACTCTCCAGTAGTATCGCGGCTGTGTTTTTTGCAGCTTTTGTAGTTGCTGGAACTATGTGGTATGGTTCAGCAACTACCCCTATCGAATTATTTGGTCCCACTCGTTATCAATGGGATCAGGGTTACTTCCAGCAAGAGATATATCGAAGAGTTAGCGCCGGGCTAGCCGAAAATAAAAGTTTCTCAGAAGCCTGGTCTAAAATTCCTGAAAAATTGGCTTTTTATGATTATATCGGCAATAATCCGGCAAAAGGAGGATTATTCAGGGCAGGCTCAATGGATAGCGGGGATGGAATAGCGGTTGGGTGGTTAGGACACCCTATCTTTAGAGATAAAGAAGGACGTGAGCTTTTTGTACGGCGTATGCCCACTTTTTTTGAAACATTTCCGGTCGTTTTGGTAGATGGCGACGGAATTGTTAGAGCGGATGTTCCTTTTAGAAGGGCAGAATCCAAGTATAGTGTTGAACAAGTAGGTGTAACCGTTGAGTTCTACGGCGGCGAACTCAATGGAGTCAGTTATAGTGATCCCGCGACTGTGAAAAAATATGCTAGACGCGCCCAATTGGGTGAAATTTTTGAATTAGATCGTGCAACTTTGAAATCCGATGGTGTTTTTCGGAGCAGTCCAAGGGGTTGGTTTACTTTTGGGCATGCTTCGTTTGCTTTACTCTTCTTTTTCGGACACATTTGGCATGGTGCTAGAACCTTGTTCAGAGATGTTTTTGCTGGTATTGACCCAGATTTGGATGCTCAAGTAGAGTTTGGAGCATTCCAAAAACTTGGGGATCCAACTACAAGAAGACAGCCAGTTTGATCCAAGACCCCTTCGGTCTCTTTCATCTCTATTTTCGGTATTTTAAATCGAGTACCGGAGTGAAATTGAATCACCGCCTTTGTTTGAGCTGATTCCCAAAATGAAAAAAAAAAAGAAAAAACAAATAGGTAGGAAAGCTATAATTGTAAACCGCGATCAATTTTATGGAAGCATTGGTTTATACATTCCTTTTAGTCTCGACTCTAGGGATAATTTTTTTCGCTATTTTTTTTCGAGAACCACCTAAACTTCCAACTAAAAAGTAAAGTTCCAACTAAAAAGATAAATTAATTTTTCATTATCTCAATTGAAGTAATGAGCCTCCCAACCTTGGGAGGCTCATTACTTCAACTAGTCCCCGTGTTCCTCGAATGGATCTCTTAGTTGTTGAGAAGGTTGCCCAAAAGCGGTATATAAGGCGTACCCGGTAAAACTTACAAGTAAACCAGATATAAAGATGGCGACTAGGGTTGCTGTTTCCATTATGATTCT